ATTATTGCTGAACCTAATGCCTACATTGCATTTGCGGGTAAAAGAGTAATTGAACAAACATTGAATAAGGCAATACCCGACGGTTCACAAGCGGCTGAGTATTCATTCCATAAAGGCTTATTTGATCCAATCGTACCACGTAGTCTTTTAAAAGGTGTTCTGGGTGAGTTATGTCAGCTTCACGGTTTTCTTCCCTTGACTAAAAATTGTAAAAATTAAAGTACAGCGCTAGATTCAGTTATTTGTAGTGAGCAGTAATTCATCGTGACCAAAAAAACTGATAAAAATGACGTTTGGTGACATAAATTCTGCTTGTAGTAAGAGTCAGAAGTTTTGTGGATAATTACTTTTCTTTTTTCCTACGGATCTATTTTGTTTGTATTTTACCTCTCTTCCTGATTAGAATATATTAACAGGATAAAAGATGCATTTTTTCTTCCTAGGAATTTTTTTTTTGGAAAAAAAATCATTTTAGAATTGTATTTGTACTTCTTACGTTTTAATTACGTTTTCTGCTTATTAAATTCTATCTTATTCGTAGTTCTTATTAGTTCTTAATTATTAATTATGAAATTATTTGAATTAATTTATTTATTTTTTATATATTACTTTTTTCTTATATTTATATTTATTTTATAATTTTATTTATTATATTATAATATTTTATTTTATTATAATATAATAAATATAAAAATATATTAAAATATAAAATTACAAATATAATCTAATTATATAGATTCAAGTTATATTAATTATTATTATCAATTATTATATAATTAATTATTATATAATTAGATATATAATAATTATATAATACATAATAATATAGATATAGTAGTATTAATGGTAGTATTATATATAGTAATATAGTGTATTATATATATTATATATATAATATATTATATAGATAATGTACTAATATATAGATAATGTACTAAGTAGTAACAATTAAGTAATGTACTAAGTAGTAACAATTAAGTAGTAACAATGTAATCCAAATAATAGTCCAAATTTAATAGTATTAATTAGTAATAATGTAAAATATAATTAATGTATAATAAATTTAATGTATAATAATCAAATATCTGTATAGTATAGTAATATAAGTGATCTCTCTATCTTCCGAAAACCCATTTTACAATGAATCCCTCTTATATCGGATTAGTTAGAGTTGCGAACTCATAAAAACTTCTTACTTATTATAATTATAAAGAAGATAAGAATGAAAGCAGGATAAAAAAAGTTTATTAAATGGAATTATCATACATATTTGTGTAGAAAGAAAAATAGGTACACTTAATGTAGTTTTACATTTCTTGCACTTATTACTTGCACTTATTAATAATACTGCTTTGCATTTATTAACTACTTAATATTACTTATAATAGATTTACTACTTATCATAAGATATCTTTATAAAAATAAGAGGTTCAAATATTAAATTGAGGCACCCATTCTATGACAGATTTCAACTTACCCTCTATCTTTGTGCCTTTAGTGGGCCTAGTATTTCCGGCAATTGCAATGGCTTCTTTATTTCTTTATGTCCAAAAAAATAAGATTGTCTAGCTGCGACGTATGAGACTAAATCTCATCAAGTTATTTCAATCAATGCTAGATCATCATTTAAGTATCTATTTTTTTAGTGGAATGTGGTACGATACGATATGTGGCTCCTTACAAATACAAATGAAAGAAAGAGCCGTTGCGGATACATTATATCTGTATAAATGCATGTATATGCGGGTATAGCCCTGGTCAAAAGCGAATCATCAAATATTAAAAGTGGAAAGTCAATGTATCTAACCAATTACTCCTAATGGTTCACATCAAATGCTAGTTGATGAGAGTTACCTTGGGAGCAGGAAAATAAAAGTCAAATTTATTTGTCTCCCAACTCCAATCGAATGCAATTGGATCTAGTATAGTATGAACTGGCGATCAGAACATATATGGATAGAGCTTATAATGGGGTCTCGAAAAACAAGTAATTTTTTCTGGGCCTGTATCCTTTTTTTAGGTTCACTAGGATTCTTAGTCGTTGGAACTTCCAGTTATTTTGGTAGGAATCTGATACCCGTATTTCCATATCAACAAATATCTTTTTTTCCACAAGGGATTGTGATGTCTTTCTATGGAATTGCGGGTCTATTCATTAGCTCCTATTTGTGGTGCACAATTTTGTGGAATGTAGGCAGTGGTTATGATCGATTTGATCGAAAAGAAGGAATAGTATGTATTTTTCGTTGGGGATTTCCTGGAAAAAATCGTCGTATTTTTCTTCGCTTCCTTATGAGCGATATTCAGTCAATCAGAATAGAGGTTAAAGAGGGCCTTTATACTCGCCGTGTCCTTTATATGGAAGTCAGGGGCCAGGGAACTATTCCCTTGACTCGTACTGATGAAAATTTAACTTCACGAGAAATTGAACAAAAAGCTGCGGAATTAGCCTATTTCTTGCGCATACCAATTGAAGTATTTTGAAATTTAAGGGGAATGAATATTTTCTCAGCATGAGGGAAGGAATTCAGTAATCCTCTTCTTCTTTTTTTTTAATCCAACTGAAGTTTCTTTTTAGAATGCTCATTCAAGTAGAACATGTTAGATTCTATTTCTTTGTTCTGTTGATGTGGTGACCCTTAGAATAAAGCAAAAGCAGGGGGACGTATATGGACCAAAACGACTAAACTATAATAAGAAGCAAATTTTCGTCTGCCAAAAATTTTTTATGTGTCAACTCAATTCTTTCTTTCATACTAGTAACAAGTATAATAAGTATGTATTTATCACATATACCCAACCCGACATTTCAAAATATAGAATTCGTCTTTTCTTTTTAGTGTTTAGGCCCAAATTCCATTTTAGAATTGATATATTAGATACAGATAGATCATATCTCATAAAATTTCTCTCTTTTCTTTTGTCAACCGATCTTTCTTTTATCTTTAATTTTGCTCCTCGAGAAACAAACAGTTGGCTCTCTCATAACCATCCAATTTATCTCTTCTTTCGCTTTGTCACCTATTTCGGATTTCATCATCAATATTCTTCAGAAATATCTCCTCTTTTCTTTTCCTAGGGGTGAAACATTTAAAAATAATTACTTGATCCCCGGTGGAGTTCTTTCGTCTCGAAATTTGAATAATATTCTTCAAGTGGTTTTTTGAGCATTCATCGAAAAGAACAAAGAAGGATGCAATACAATTGGTTCTAATTTGTTCAATTGAAATATCTGGGAGCACTATTTGCTTATTTTTTTTTTTCATCCGAAACAGACCCTATCTTTATTCTATTTCTATATTTAGATCCAAGGACTAAATAGAGGACTAAATAATTATACAAAAATTGAGAATAGATCCATAGGTTCCATACCTTATTATAGAACTCATGCTTCAGATAAAAATCAGATCAGATAAGAGAAAGTCAACAAATAAAATGAAGCAGGTTCATTAACAATTCACAAAAAAAAGAAAAGTGAAAAAAAAGAAAGCATTGATTTTCCTTCTATATCTTGCATCTATAGTATTTTTACCCTGGTGGGTCTCTCTCTCATTTAATAAATGTCTAGAACCTTGGGTTAATGATTGGTGGAATACCAGGCAATCCGAAACTTTCTTGAATGATATTCAAGAGAAAAATGTTCTAGAAAAATTCATAGAATTAGAAGAACTATTTCTTTTGGACGAAATAATAAAGGAGTACCCCGAGACACATCTACAAAAGCTTCGTATAGGAATCCACAAAGAAACAATACAATTGGTCAAAATACATAATGAATATAATTTACATAGCATTTTGCATTTCTCGACGAATATAATCTGTTTCGCTATTCTAAGTGGTTATTTTTTTCTGAGTAATGAAAACCTTGTCATTCTTAATTCTTGGTTTCAGGAATTCTTATATAACTTAAGTGACACAATAAAAGCCTTTTCTATTCTTTTAGTCACTGATTTATGGATCGGATTCCACTCTCCACATGGTTGGGAACTAATGATTGGTTCGGTCTACAACGATTTTGGATTGGCACATAACGATCAAATTATATCCGGTCTTGTTTCCACCTTTCCAGTCATTCTAGATACAATTGTGAAATATTGGATTTTCCATTATTTAAATCGTGTATCTCCTTCACTTGTAGTCATTTATCATTCAATGAATGAATGAGAATGAAGAACTCATTCGATCTCCTGATATCAATCAAATCAGAATCTTTCTTCGTGCATAACAAAATTTTAATTTGACTTACTCTTTCTTTATACTTTTACCTGTTTATTCAAAGTATTCGTCCTATATTCCAGTACAATTATTCCAGTACAATGACAGACTCGTGGATAGGGAACTATATTAGCTACCTACCTAATTTATTGTAGAAATTGGGGGATCAACGATTGGACCATGCAAAATAGAAATACTTTTTATTGGGTAAAGGAGCAGATGACTCGATTTATTTCTGTATTGATCGTGATATATGTAATAACTCAGACATCTATTTCAAATGCATATCCTATTTTTGCGCAGCAAGGTTATGAAAATCCACGAGAAGCAACTGGACGAATTGTCTGTGCCAATTGCCATTTAGCTAATAAGCCCGTGGATATTGAGGTTCCGCAATCTGTGCTTCCTGATACTGTATTTGAAGCAGTTGTTAGAATCCCTTATGATACGCAACTGAAACAAGTCCTTGCTAATGGCAAAAAGGGGGGTTTGAATGTGGGGGCTGTTCTTATTTTACCTGAGGGATTCGAATTGGCCCCTCCCGAGCGTATTTCCCCCGAGATGAAAGAAAAGATAGGAAATCTTTCTTTTCAGAGTTATCGTCCCACTAAAAAAAATATTCTTGTGGTAGGTCCTGTTCCTGGTCAGAAATATAGGGAAATTGTCTTTCCTATTCTTTCCCCCGACCCTGCTACGAGGAAGGACGTTCATTTCTTAAAATATCCCATATACGTAGGCGGAAATAGGGGAAGGGGGCAGATTTATCCCGATGGGAGCAAGAGTAA